ATTTATGATTTTGTTATTAAATATTAATAAATAAAAAAAAAATAATACATAAAATATTAAAACAAATAAATAATTATGATAAAATATAATAATTTAAATATAAAAATAAGTATAAATGATATATTTAAAAATAATGTACATAAACTTATAATTGCGGAAAAAAAATCTTATAAACTTAAACTTAAAAACGAAATAAAAAAAAATCCTTATATTGTTCATAAATATGACAATACTGATGTTAATGTATATAAAAAACATTATTATCGTTATTATCGTGGTGATAAAAGATGTTTAAATGGTAACAAAAAATATAATTATAAAAAAAGAAGTAATAAAAAAAGAATTAATTATGCAAAAACACAAAAAGAAATAACTTGTTATGCAGTTAATTTAAATAAAATAAGTTATTCATTATCATCAGCTTGTAATTTTATTTTTTATGCTTCAAGTCAAAAACAATCTATTTTATTTATAGGTATAGGAGAATTTATTGAAAAATTATTAATAAAAGCTTCATTAAAAACTAGGTCACATTATATTGTTAATAAATGGTTATATGGTTTTTTAACAAATTGGTCTACAACAGAAAAAAAACTTTATGAATTAAGAAATTGGGAAATAACTAATTCTAATAAAAATATAATACATAGATTTTTAATTTCTTTGAAAGGTATAAGATATATGACACAAATACCTGAAATAGTTATAATTTTTATTGATCAAAAGAATAGTAAATGCATAGAACAAATTCTTAAAGAATGTTTACAATTAAATATATATACTATTTGTTGCGTATCTAGTCGTTACCATTATTATTCAGGCTTATCTGATATTTTTGTACCTATTAATACCGAAAGTGTAGAATCAATATTTTTTGTTTTAAACAAATTTGTATATTCAATTTTAATAGGTAAAAAATTAATAATAAATAATAATAATTAATTTTATTATTTTTTTCTTCGTTTTTTTCCATGTACAGGATAACCCCAAGGAGTTAATGGATACTTCCTACCTATTGAAGTTTTTCCTTCTCCACCTCCATGAGGATGATCTACTGGATTCATAGCAAGTCCTCTTACTGTAGGTCTTTGACCTATCCACCGTTTTGAACCTGCTTTTCTAAATATCTTATTTCTTATCTGAGTGTTACCCATTTGTCCTACAGTTGCAAAACATTTTAAAGAAAGATTTTTTGTTTTTCCAGAAGGTAATTTTAATGTGGCTGTATTATATGTTTTTCTAATAAGTTTTGCCATTGTACCAGCTGCACGAGCAATTTTCCCACCCCTATTAGGAATAAATTCTACATTATGTATAATTGTTCCTAAAGGTAAACATTTTAAAGAAAATGTATTTCCAGCAAATAGTGCTTCATTATTAGAATTAAAGCTAATTATATCTCCTATTTTTATCCCAAGTGGATGTAAAATATATTTGTATTTTTGATTATTTTTTAAATAAACTAAACATATATTTGCATTTCTGTTAGGATCATGTTCAATTGTTAAAATTTTACCAATTGTTTCTGTTTTAATATAGTTGAAACTAATTTTTCTATATAAGTGTTTATGACCTCCTCCTCTATGACGTATTGTAATCACACCTCTTGTATTTCTACCTTTTTTGAAATTATATCCATAAATTAATTTTTTTCGTATTTGATTAAATAAATTATTTATTTTCATTGTTATTGTTATTTTATTAATATTAATTTTTACTTATTTTTACTTAGAATTTATTTATAAATTATTTATAATATAATTATATAATTATTATAATTATTTAATTATAATAATTTATAAATTATTATATTATAAATAATTTATATATATATATAAATTATATGCTTTTAATAATTTAATAAATATATAATTTAATAATTATATAATTTATATGCTTTTTTTTATTAAAATAATTTATATACTTAATTAAAATTAGTGCATTCCAGTAGGAATGATGCATCCAGTAGGAATCGAACCTACTTAAATCCAATTATGAGTTGGGTGCTTATACCAATCAGCCATGGATGCAATAATTTTATTTTATATAAATTTTATTTTATATTTTAATATAATATTTTATATTAAAAAACACATAACATATATAAATATATATGATTAATAAATTAATAAGAGGATAAAAAATTTATGAAAATTAGAAAAACAACAATTAAATTACTAATATTTGAAATTAGAGAAATTTTAAGAGAATTATATATTAAAAAAAAAATTATAACTATTTTTTTACACATGGTAAAATTACTTGATCAATTAAAAAAGATTTTTATTATTTTAGTAATGTATATAATTTTATTTATATGCACATATAGAAGAGATCTTGTAAAGCCTATAATTTATATTAAAAAATCACTTAGTCCATTAACAAAACAGTTTGAATTAAATAATGTTATTTCTAAACTAGATAGTACTACTTATAATTTAATTTCAGAAATATATAAAAATAAGAAAGAAATTAAATTATTAGATAATATAGATACTATAACTTTAAACTTACTTTTTGCATTATCTAATTCAACAGGAGTATTAAAAAAAAAAATAGAAAATAGAAAATATATTTCTGCTATAGGAGAAAAAACTATTTATGATCATCTTCGTAATTGTAATAAAGAAAATTTACCTTTAAAATTTAAACTTAAAAAAAAAATTTGTGAATTTAGAGATGAGATAGCTCGTCCATATCAATATAAACAAGATGAAACTATGAGACAAGAAATAGATTTAGGTTTATTTGTTGGTATAAACTGGGGTTTTAAGGACTTTCCACTTAAGTTAGATTTTTCTGAATTCAATGTATATGTTTCAGTACCCATTAGTAATGGTAAATCTATTATCATATTTAGATATGGTCTTTTTTTTAAAAAAGTCGTAAAAAAAGTTAAAAAACTAATAAGAAAAACTAGTAAAAAAGATAATTTTTCTTCATTGTCATTTATATTTTTTGAAACAAATAATAATAAAGATAAATTTAATTATATAATTAATTATACAATTAACAATATTAATTTAGTTGAAAATAAAAATATTTCAACCCCTAAGGGAATTTGAATCCCTGTTTTCTCCTTGAAAAAGAGATGTCCTAAACCACTCTAGACGATAGGGGCTCTTAGCGAAGATGGGATTTGAACCCATACCTCAAGATTATGAGCCTTGCGAGCTACCTGATTACTCCACTTCGCGCTTTTATACATTATTTTTATAAAAAAAAAAATAATATTTATATTTTATAAAAATTACCAATTTGACTTTTTTGTACCAGGCAGTAAACACAAATTAAAATTTTTATATAAAGAATGTCTAGATTGTCCAAAATATCTATAATAGCTACGTGATCGACCTGTTACTAAGCAACGTTTTTGTAAACGTACAGCTGAACTATTACGTGGTAAAGTTTTAAATTTATTTTTTATTTTATTTATTTTCTTAGGTTTTGATAACTTATTTTTTTTAATTTGATTTTTTAAAATAGAATGAGTTAAATAATATTTTTTTTCTAATTTTTTTTTTTTATTTTCACGAACTATTATACTTTTTTTTGTCATAATATTTATATATTAGTTTTTTATATTAGAATAATATTCAATAATATTTATTTTATTACTTTTCAATGATATCCATTCTTTTTCATTTTCAAGTTTTTTTTTAGAAATTATTAATTTTTCTTGTGATGATAAAATAGTTATTTCATCATTTATATTACAACAATAATTTGGAAAATTAATTAAATTATTATTAACTAAAATATTTTTATGATTAATATATTGACGTGCTTCAAAAATTGTATGGCATATACCTAAATTTAAAATGACATGATCTAAGCGCATTAATAATAATTTAGTTAATGCTTCATTTGTAGGTTTTTTAGACTTTTTTGAAATATAAATATATTTACGTAATTGTTTTTCACTAATTCCGTGATAAAAACGTAATTTTTGTTTTTCTTCCAATTTTTCATGATAACGAGATTTTTCTCTTTTATTTCTTTTTTTTATTATTTTTTTTTTTTTAATAAAAATACCAAAACGTGTTAATTGTTTATAAATTGGTTTAGTATAATGATAATGTGATGACATAAATTTTGTATTTAATTAAAATTATAATTATTTACATTATAATTGTTTATATTATTTTTTTGTATTTCAAAAATTTAATAATATTAAATAATATTATGAGTAATAAAAACGATAAAAATTTTTATTTTGTGCGTATAAATTTTTTTAAAAATGATAATATTGATAAATTAAATAATTTTTTTATATTTTTTGAATCAAAAAATATAAAAAATGATAAGAATTACTTTATTGAAATTTATAATGAATTAAATTTATTAAAATATTATGATTTTGTTGATTTTAATGATATTAATAATATAAATTTTAACATTTATTGGGAAAATTATATTGAAAATTATATAGACGATGAAGTTTACAATAATTTAAGTTTTTTTTATTTTGTTAATAATATAGATTCACGTACTATTGCTCCTGGAATGCGAGTTAAACATTTATGGTTTCAATGTGATAATTGTGAAGATTTAAATTATAAAACATATATTAGAGAACAATTCTTTGTTTGTGAAATATGTGGAATTCACATGAGAATTAATAGTCAAGAAAGAATTAATTTATTACTTGATCAAAATAGTTGGAAACCTTTTGAAAAAGATGAAAATTTATTTATCGTAGATCCTATTGATTTTGATCTAAATTATGAAAAAGAAAATAAATTACCCGATGAAGTAATTTTAGTATTAAAAGATGTAATTAAAGAATTAAATTTAGATAAAGAAGCAATTAGAGAACTAGGATTTGAGCTATATGATAGAGAAATATTATTAAGATTAGGATATAATGATTTATTTATAGAAAGTGAAGAATCATATAAAAATTTTTTAGAAAGTGAAAAATTATCTAAAAATGAATCAAATAATAATAATAATAAATCTGATAATAATATAAAAAATGAATCTGATAATAATAATACATATTCTGAATCTGATAATAATATAAAAAATGAATCTGATAATAATAATACATCTTCTGAATATGAATATGCAAATAATATTGATAATTCAGATTTTGACACTTATATAGATAATCTTATATATAATGTTAGAACAACAGGTTTAATTGAAGCCGTACAAACTGGTATAGGTAAATTAAATGGTGTTCTTATAGCAATTGGATTTATGGATTTTAGTTTTATTGGAGGTAGTATGGGTTCGGTTGTTGGTGAAAAATTAACTCGTTTAATTGAATATGCTACTGAAAAATCTTTACCCATTATTATAATATGTGCTTCAGGTGGAGCTAGAATGCAAGAAGGAATTTTAAGTTTAATGCAAATGGCAAAAATTTCTTCTGCACTTTATTATTATAAATTGAAAAAAAATTCATTATATATTTCTATATTAACATCCCCAACTACAGGTGGAGTTACAGCTAGTTTTGGTATGCTTGGTGATATAATTATAGCTGAACCTGATGCATATATAGCTTTTGCTGGAAAACGAGTAATTGAAAAAGTATTAAATATAGAAGTACCTGAAGGTTTACAAGAAGCTGAATATTTATATGAAAAAGGCTCTTGTGATCTAATTGTACCTCGTAATCTTTTTAAAGAAACAATTATTGAAATATTTAAATTTCATGGAATTAACTAATATTTATCTATACATGTAAATTTATAACAATAACATATATAATTTATAATTATTAAAAATATGAAAATTAAACAAAAAAATATACTTGTATTAGATGATCTACTATATAAAATTAAAAAAAAAGAAAATAATAATTATAAAAAACATTATAGTAATAATGAATTAGAAAATTATTATAAATTGGATGATTTATTATATAGAAATGATTATAAATATGTAAGAAAAAAAAAATTTGTAAAAAAAAGAATTATTAAAAAAATTAATTTATCACAAAATGAGATAAATTATAAAAATATACAAAGTATTAAGCGTTTCGTAATCAAATCTGGAAAAATTGCACGCATAACAACAACAAAATTAGAATTAAAACAACAAAAATTAATTGCTCTTGAAATAAAAAAAGCTCGTATATCAGCTCTTTTATCTCATAAAATTCCCTCTATTTTGACACTAAAAGATATTATAGCTAAAAATAAAAATAAAATTAATAATATATATAAAAAAAATAGATTTGCAAAATCTGCTAATAAGAATTTTATAAATAAAAGTACTGAAAATATTAATCCTATATATGACAAAAATAAAAAATATAAAAAATGAGCCTTTGCTTTTTTAACTTTCCTTATTAATTTTAGTTATAAATAAATTATTTGTATATCTACTGTTATTTTTACATTATTATAATATAATAAAAAATAATATAATAAATGTAATAAATAATAATATAATTAAAATTAATTTCCATCGTTTTTATGTTAAAATTATACATTGAGGTTTTCTTAATATGCCGGAATTATGTATTAAAATATAATTTGTATAATACATATTTTAATTAAAATTCTTATTTTTATACAATTTATGTAACGACATTTTTTTTTAATTTGTTTTAATACTAACCTTATTAATATGTATTTTTATTTATTTTTTCCGCTTATTGAATTTTTTTTCAATGGAATTTTTTTTCTTTTATCATAAATTTACTATTTACATATTTATTTTATTTATACGAGTCACACATACAACCTTTTACACTTTCCTTGAAGTTGAGGACATCCATTAAATATATTTTTTAATTTCTTATTTTTCTTTTTTTTTTTGTAAATTTGCCTTAAATTTATCATATATTATTATATTTATATTATATATATAGGACTAATATAGGACTAAACCAACATTTTCTAATGGGTTTAGATAGGTTCAGAACCTATATATAAATATATATATTATTTATGATATAATTTATACTCGTCTTTTTTTTGGAGACTTACAACCATTATGTGGTAACTTATTTAAATTACGCATATATATAACATTTATTTTCATATCATATATAACTCGTAAAACAGCATCTTTTCCAGTACCAAATCCCTGTATATATATTTTAGCATGTTTAATTGTTATTCTTTGAAATACTTTACTAGCCATTATATAAGCTGCAAAAGGAGTTCCTTTTTTTGTATGTTTAAATCCATATACACCCGTAGAAGTAACAAATAATACTTGTTTTAGTCTATCTTTAATCGTTAAAATTGTATTATTATAACTAGATATAATATGAATTATAGCCATATTTAGTGTAAAAGCGAATTTCCTACGTTGACTACTTGTTAATTTTTTTAATTTTATACTAATACTTGTTGATTTTTTTCTATTTCTAATACTTGTTGATTTTTTTCTATTTCTAATACTCGTTGATTTCTTTCTATTTATAACACTTGTTGATTTCTTTCTATTTATAATACTCGTTGATTTATTTAATTTCATATATATTTAGTGTTGTTTTTGTTTATGTTTTGGATTGGAACAAATGATCAATATTCTTTTTTTTCTTCGAATTAATCTACATTCTTTACAAATTTTTTTAACTGAGGATCTTATTTTCATATATTTTTAATTTTATATACTTATTTACCATATATACAGTAGTACTTTTCCACCTATATTTTTTAAGCTAGCTTCTTTGTTTGTCATTAATCCAGAAGAAGTTGAAATTATACTTAAACCCATACCCCCTAGAATTTTAGGAAGTTTTTTATGATTTACATAAATTTTCTTATGTGAATGACTTATATATTTTATATATATTTGTCTTTTCTCTTTTAATGTTAATATTATAAAAATATTTTTATTTTCTTTGTGATATCTAACATTTTCAATAAATCCTTCTTTGTAAAGTATATTTATAAATTCATATGAAAATTTATTATACGATATACGCACTATTCTTTTTTTTATAAGATAAGCATTTCTAATTTTAGTTATAATATTTGCTATATTATTCATAATATTGTTTTATAATATTTCTGATGCTAATGATATTAATTTTGTAAATTTTAATTTTCTTAATTCTTGAGTAATTATACCAAAAATACGTGTACCTTTTGGATTTTTATTTTTATCAATTATAACAGCTGCATTATCATTGAATTTTAATGTAAGACCTGAATTACGTTTTATTTCTTTACATGTACGTACAATAACAGCTCTTACTATTTCTGATTTTTCAATAGCTGGATTGTTATTATGTCTATGTCTAGTTTCTTTAATTACTGAAATAACAATGTCACCTATATAGGCATATTTACAATTATTACCAACTCCTAATCTACTTATACACATTAATTTACGAGCACCACTATTGTCTATTACTAATAAATAAGTTTGTCTTTGAATCATTTTATTATTTTTTTATAAATTTTGTTTTTATAGATATTTTTGATGCAGCAATTTTAAAAGCTTTTTGTGCCAAAATTTCAGATATATTTGAAAGTTCATAAATTATTTGTTCAGGTTTTAAAACAAATATCCAAGAATGAGGATTTCCTTTTCCAGATCCCATTCTTGTTCCTGTTGATCTCAATGTAATTGGTTTATCTGGAAATATACGTATCCATATTTTTACTTCACGTTTTAAAAATCTTGTTATTGATCGACGACCAGCTTCTATTTGTTTAGTTGTAATCCATGAACATTCTTGAGCTTTTAAAGCATATTTACCAAAAGAAATATTATTTCCACGACAAGCAACACCTTTCATTCTACCTCTATGTTGTTTCATGAATTTTATTTTTCTATTATTAGTGTTCATTTTTAAGAATATATTTTATTTTATTTAAATATTATTTTTTTTTAAAGGGTGCTCCGTTACCACCATCATATCCATATCCATTAATACCACCACCATTACCATTAATACCGTAACCACCAAAACGATAAATGGTTGGGTTTTTAGTTGTAGGTTTACTGTCTCTATATCTTTGTTTATTTTCATATAAATATAAATATTTATATTTATATTTATTTTTATATTTTTGTCTGCATCTTTTATAAAAATTATATCTATATCTTTTTTTATTACTTAATTTATCACCAATATTATTTTTATTTTTACTCTTATCAATATTATTTTTATTAATATTATTATCACTTTCATTTAAAGAACGATAGTAACATCTATATAAACTTTCATCACTATATTCTTTGTGTAAATAATAATCAATATCATCTTTGATATTATTACATTTGTGATAATCCATATCATTTATAATACCATTACATAATTTAATATTATTGTTATTATCACATTTATTTAAGTAACAATAGTAACATCTGTATAATTGACAATTACATTTATTTAAATTACAATTACTACATAAGTTACAGCAGTTATCACATAAAATTTTGTGACAACAACATATTTTTCTAAGCACGTTTATATGATAATTTTCTCTTTGTCTAAGTAAATTATTACGACAAATACATTGATTAATTTTTTTATTTCTATTTTTCATATATTTTTATTTCTCATTTATTTATATTTAACATTATACATTATAATGTTATTATTATTTATTATTAATTTAATATAATAATTTTTTTATTTTTTAATAAACCAAATTTAATAAATCAAATATGTATAAATCATATTTGATTTATTTTTTATTTAATCATCCAAATAATTATTAATATAATAATCAATAAGGATTATAATTATTGCATATAAGTATATCATATATATATATTTTCCTCTTTTTTTATATATAATACATATGTACATATGTATTAAGAAATAACCTCAAAAAAAAGAAACTTAATTTACCTTTTATGTAAATTAATAAAGAAAAAACATTTAATAATTACTAAAATTAAAATTTATTAAATAATTATTTTACTTTACAAATTTATAACTTATTAATTTATTTTTTAATTACAATCCATACTTTTAAACCTAATATTCCACATCTTGTTTTAATCGATTTAGAACAATAATTTACATTAGTTTTAATTGTATGTAAAGGTAAAGATCCTTCTCTTGTCCATTTAACAAATGCTCTTTCTTTTCCATAAAGTCGCCCTGATATTTTAATTTGTATTCCTTCTATATTTGTTTTTTTTTCAACTAAAAATAAAATTTTACCAAATATTTTACCAAAAGAAATTTTATTTTTTAATTGAAATTCAATATACCTAATAATAAAATTTGAATTTTCATAAGGTTTTGCTATTTTTAAAAGAGTTATACGTATTCTAATATTTTTGTTTTTAATAAAGTTGGAAATAGTTTCACGTAATCTTCGTCTTATATTGAATTGGAATAATTTTAAATAAGTAAAAACTTTTATTTGTATTTTAATAAAATTAATTTTTCTTTTTATTAGAATACTTTCAATTATATTAGTTGATTTATAAATTTTGTTAAAAAAACTTGTTATACAATTTCTTAATTTTTCATCTTCGTTCAAATTTATGGAATAATTTTTTTTATTAAAAAACCAAAAAGAATTATAATTTTCATTAATGACAAGTCTATGACTTATTGGATTTACTCTTGTTCCCATTTGTTATTATTGATCTTTTGATTTTCTAGTAGTTCTAGAATCAGGTTTTGCTTTTTTTTTCTTAGAATAATATTTTTTACGTTTAGGAATAATTTTTTTAGATTCAGGTTTATAAATAGCAGAAGTAAGTTTAGATTTATTTTTTGGAGCTCTTTTTTTCAATTTTTTTTTTTTTTTTTTTTCTTTATGACCTAAAAATTTTAAAGTTGGTACAAATTCTCCAATTTTATGACCTATCATAAGTTTTGTTATAAAAAGAGGTATATATATTTTTCCATTATATATAGAAAATATATGACCAACCATAGTAGGTATTATATTTGAAGATCTTGACCAAGTTTTTATTATATTTTCTTGTCCTTTAGTTTTTTTAATTTTTCTTAATATATGATTGTGTATAAATATATTTTTCATCATTTTTTAATATTACTATTAATATACATTTTTAACCTTAATATATTAAATCTGCTTCCATTATTTGTATTGAACCAATAACGATTTATACAAGCTATATCCTCTAACATAAAACTAGGCCATAAATATTTTTTAAATTTACAAATTTCTTTTGAATTATAATACATATATTCATCATTATATAAATCAAACAATTCAAAATTAAATTCATATTCATTAAAATTTTCTTCGTTATGTGAAGATAAGTTATTATATAAATTTAAATTTGTTAAAATACGCCATTTTTTACAATGTATAATTGACAACAAATTTTCAGGAATAAAATATAATCCTAATATATCTCTATTAGTAAATTGTTTAGTGAAAGAAACGGCAATTAATTGTTGTATAAATATATATTTATCATAAGGATTATGTTTTTTTAAAGGAACGGAGTTATAATTAATTATATTTAAATTAGTTAATTCCTTAAATGTTTTTTCTATTAAAGGTAATATAGATAAATCTATTTCATCTTTGTTTAATGAAGAAAAAAAAAGAGGATATCCTTCAAATCTCTTAGCTTTTATTAAACGGACCAAACGACTATATAGTCTTACATTACTAAATATTTTTTTATTTATTGAAATATTACACCATTCTAATTGGAAAAGATTTTGTAGATATTTTCGTGTCTCTTTCTCTATTTCTATTTTTTCATGTTGGCTTTTTTCTTTAAAAATTTCATCTTTTTCATCCTTACTAACTTCTTCTTCATAGGTACTAACTCCTTCTTCATTTTTTCTTTTATTAACTTCGTCTTCATATTTTTTAATACTTTCGTTACTAATTTTTTTAAAAATTATGCTTCTACTGATATTTTTAATTTTATCATCACCATGACGTATTTTATCAATTTTTTTTTTTCTATCTTCATCATCATCATCAAGTAATTCATAATATGTTTTACCTTCATCATCATCTTGAATTATTTTATAAGATGTATCAACACTTTCTATATTATTTTGTTTTATATCTTTTTTATCTTTATCTTCTTTAGTATCTACGTTATTGTTTTCTTTTTTTATAATATCAAAAATAGAATTTAGTGATAACATATATTGTTCTGAATGTTTTACCCAATTCTTAAATTCATATTCAGTATTAATAATATTATCTTCATTATTAAAAATACTATATTCATTATAGATTTCTTTATTAATACTATATAAATTATTACAAAAATTTAGTAATTTTTCTTGTTTAATTAAATAATTATCATTTTTATTTAAATAATTTAAAGAAAAATATGAATATTCATAAATTTTATACATTTTTGAATTATAATATTGAGGTATATTTTTTATATTAACTTTATTAATATTTAATAAATCTTTCCACGTATTACATAATGTTTTATTATTAGTTAGTTGCAAAATTTTATAAAATACATATGCTTGTGATATAATTTTTTTATTATTTTTTATATTTGATAATATAAATAAATTTATATTAAATTTATTATTTTCTTCTTTTTCAATATAATGTTTTAAAGTACTTATTAAAATTTTATCTAAAGATATAATAATATTTTTAAAAAATGTATTTATAATAATATTGTTTATTTTATTAAATTTTAATACAAAAAATGAAAATAAATAATCTTTAGATTTTATTCGTTTTACTTTACCTTTTAACAACTTAAAATTAGTATTAGTTAATATTTTTTTAGGAGTTATTTTTTCTATCATAATAATTTTTGTTTCAATTTCTTCTTTTTTTTTTAAATCTAATAATTTTTTTTGTGTAACTTTATCTGATTTTTTCTTATAATTAATATAATTAATTATATAATTAATTATAAAATTAAAATTAGAATGTTTTTTTATATATTTAATTATAAAATTAAAATTAGAATGTTTTTTTATATATTTAATTATGGGTTTAAAAAAGGAAGAATGTTTTATAGGAGCGCCGTAAGGTACCTTAGTTTCCTTTCCAAAAAACGTTAAGAAACAAGGGTTTTTTGGTTCTTGTTCTTTATTTTTATGACTACGCCAAGGTCTAAGTTTAAACGGATATAAAATTTTTATTTGCATACCCTCAGTTCCCCACTGTTTTGGAAATTCTCTCTCTGATAATTGAACACCATTAAAGGTACATATTATATGTTTTTCTTTACGAAAATCTTTAAAATCTTCATAAAATTCGTGATGTTGAAAACAAAGTATACGACCAATATTTTTAGTTACTATTAAGAATGGTATAATAATATGTTTTCTTAAAAATGAATGAATCATTAATATACCACCTCTAAATCCATGTAATAATGGTACTAGATCCCAAAGTTCTGAATTTTGGACAGAAATTTGTTCAATTTGTTCCACATTTTCTATAAATATTTCGTCAGTACTTTTTTTTTTTTTCTTAGTGAAATTATTTATATAATTAATAATAATTTTTAACAACTTTATTTTTTTTCTATATACAAATAAAGCAGAAGAAAGATCTTTTTGAAAATAATTATAAACTCTAGTTTTACGTCTTTTAGTCCGCATTGAGCCTTTTATTAAATTTCTACGATAATCTGATTTAGCAAAATAACGTATAAAAACTAAGTCGTTACTTTGATCTTTTTCTTTTTCTTTCTTTAATTCTTTTTCTTTCTTTAGTTGTTTTTTATCCTTTTTATATTTGTATTTTTTAGTTTCTTCCATATCTTCTTCTGGTTCGTCTTCCTCTCTAAAAACTAAAACTCGTTTAAATCTTCTTGATCGTACACCAGGTTGATAACTCCAACCATGTTCCATAAATCTAACTTCAGAAATTAGATTATAAAACCATTTTGGAATATCTTTATATTCTGTAAAAAAATTATGTAAATCTTTTATATGTTGAAATAAAAAAGAAACTGAAGTTAATATTTCATCTTCATTTAATTTGTTAAAATTTAATGAAGATTTCTTAAATATTTTTTTCTTATTTTTTTTCTTTTCGTCAATTTCAATTTCAACATAATCAAAAAATCTAAATTTAGTTTCAATTGAATCACTATATTTAAAAGTTTGTTCATCATATATAAGTTGATTTAGTACATTTATTCTATCATAAAATTCATCTTTAAATTTCCATCTTTTTAAATATAATTTGTTATCATCAATATATATATTATTTAAATCGTTTAATGAAAATGTTTCATTAATTAATTTTAAAAAATTATATAGATTGGGAGAGTAAGTATAAAAAATATTAAATTTATATTCGTCGTTATATCCATTAAAAAAGTATTGTGACATTTCTTTTCTTATAAAATTTTCTGTCTTATTATTATTTATATATCTATATGGTTGAACCCATCCTTGATAATCAAAAAAAACTTGTAATAATGGTTTTGATTCATAATTATTTTTTTTTTCTTGTGTTAGTTCTATTAATTCTTCTTCTTTTTTGTTATCCATAATCATGTCATCTAAATCTAACTCATCTTGAACATCATATGATTTTACGCTAAAAATAAAAGGCATTTTTCCTAAAATAATTAAATATGTTAAATAAAACAAAATATTAAAAATTCTTTGGTATATATATTGTCCCTTTATTTTTTTTTTTTTAAATATTTTATTTTTTAATAAAAATTTATCAATTAAATTAATTATAATTATAAAAACATAATATCCTATTAAACTTCCGACAAGATTAAATAATAAAAATACTTTTTTATTATTACATTTAAAAATAAAAACATTCATAGATCTTAATAATGCTGAATTAGGTACAATAAAATAATTTAGAATCTGAGCCATTAAATTAGTTAATAAAATTAATTTTTTTTTATTTAAATCATCATAATAATCATCAAAATATAACTTTTTATCTTTTATTTTAAACCAATGCCAAACTAATATTAAAACCATAAATATAGTTATGCAATGAGGTTTATTAAATAGTCTATAAAAAGGAGTATATAATGTTGATACAATTATAATAAATCGTCCGACAAGAAAACCTATTAATGCGGGTATTTTTACTTCATCCGTCATTCTACTTCCAGTTAAGAAATAAATAAGATAAAAATATGAAGGTCCTAGAAATAAAAAATTCAAAAATCCATAATAAAAACTAGTAAGTATAATAAAAATTATATTGTTTTTAAAAAAGTAACAAATTAAACCAAATAATTGTTTATGGTATTTTTTCAAAATATATTTACCGTATTTTCTTAAAACATATTTATAAATTATATAGTATTTTTTTTTCATTATTAAAATTTTCCTCTTTTTTTAGTATTTTTTATACATTTACTTTTAAAGTATATTATATTATTCTTATTTCGGCATAAAGTTATTTTTCCATAAAATGTCTTTTAAAGTATCGTCACCACAAAAAATTTTACCACCAAATTCGGAATGTTTAATAGTTAGTGTAGATCCTTTATGCTAAAACACCGAAATACATAAATTAAATAAAAATAAAAACATAAACCTCTTTTTCGGTCTTTTAGTATTCTTAAGCTACATATATTGCTATATATATACTAAGAACCTATATTATATATAACAGTTCATCTAACTGAGACCTTATTATTTATAATTTTATTAAAATTATAAATAGGAAGCACTCATCTTTGGATGGGTTTCCTACTTATATGCTTTCAGCAGTTATCCACTCCACACGTAGCTACCTAGCATTTACCATGGGAATGATAACTAGTACACCAGAGGTGTGTCCTTTCCGATCCTCTCGTACTGGGAAAGACAACCATTAATGCTTCAACGATTACACCGGATATGGACCGAACTGTCTCACGACGTTCTGAACCCAGCTCACGTACCGCTTTAATGGGCGAACAGCCCAACCCTTGAAACATGCTACTGCTCCAGGTAGCGATGAGCCGACATCGAGGTGCCAAACCTACCCGTCGATGTGAACTCTTGGGGAAGATCAGCCTGTTATCCCTAGAGTAGCTTTTATCCGTTAAGCGATAGCCCTTCCACACAGTACTATCGGATCATTAAGACCGACTTTCGTCTCTGTTCGACAAGTAGGTCTCACAGTTAAGCTTACTTTTGCCTTTACACTTTACAACCAATTTTAATAATGGTTTAAGAAAACCTTTGTGCGCCTCCGTTACTCTTTTGGAGGCCTACGCCCCATATAAACTGTCTACCTAAAACTGTCTTTTTTTTAAATAAAATTAGAATTTGAATTTTATCAGAGTGGTCTTTCATTAATGATAAATTTTTTAATTTTACCTCCCACCTATTACTACACAGAAAAAAGGCAAATTCAATTATAGGGAACAGTAAAGCTTCATAGGGTCTTTCTGTCCAGGTGTAATTAGTTTGCATCTTCACAAACATTTTTATTTCACCGAGTCTTTCTCTGAGACAGTACCTAGATCGTTACGCCTTTCATGCAGGTCGGAACTTACCCGACAAGGAGTTTCGCTACCTTAGGACCGTTATAGTTACGGCCGCCGTTTACTGGGGCTTTTGTTGTAAGCTTTTCTGACATCAGATAACCTACTTCTTTAACCTTCCAGCACTGGGCAGGCGTCAGCCTCCATACATGGTCTTACGACTTTGCGGAGACCTGTGTTTTTGTTAAACAGTCGTCTGGGCCTGGTCACTGCAACCTATAAATAGGCACTTCTTGTCCCGAAGTTACGAAGTTATTTTGCCGAGTTCCTTAGAGAAAGTTATCTCGTACCCCTTAGTATACTCTACTCACCCACCTGTGTAAGTTTATGGTACAGGTATCTCTTATTATATATTTTCAAGCTTTTCCTGGAAGTATGACATAGGTTATTTTTACATTAAAGTTTTTTACTCGGATTTCATCAAAAAATAATTGATTTAAATCCTTGAACTGATAAACCATATTTCAGTTAACTTAGCCTTCTTCGTCCCTTAAAAATACAATTTTTAAGATAGTACAGGAATATTAACCTGTCGACCATCAACTGCGTCTATCGACTTAATCTTAGGACCTGACTTACCCTACGTGGATAAACTTTGCGTAGGATTCCTTAGGTTTTCGGGGCATTGGATTCACACCAATGTTTTTGTTACTCAAGCCAACATTCTCACTTCCGTAAAATTTAAATACGGAACGCCCCCTTACCGATATTTTTGTATATTTTATATCTCAAAGCTTCGGCAGATTACTTAGCCCCGTACATTTTCGGCACAAAGACGCGTTTAGCAGTGAGCTCTTACGCACTCTTTTAAGGATAGCTGCTTCTAAGCCAACCTACTGATTATCTTTGCATTTTCATCTCCTTTACCACTTAGTAATCATTTTGGGGCCTTAACTGATGATCTGGGCTGTTTCCCTTTTAACAATGAGGCTTATCCCACATTGTTTCACTAGTTATATTTTTATCCAGTATTCAGAGTTTGCTTTAATTTGGTAATTTTTTTATTTTCCTCGTCAAAACAGTGCTTTACCCCTGGATATTTTTTATTAACCGCTGTACTTATATACATTTCAGGGGGAACCAGCTAGCTCTGAGTTCGAGTGGCATTTCACCTCTAACCACAAATCATCCGTTGATTTTGCAACATCAACCGGTTCGGACCTCCACTTAATTTTATTTAAGCTTCATCCTGTTCATGGATAGATCACTCAGGTTCGGGTCCATAAATAATGACTATTTTTTTGCCCTTTTAAGACTTGCTTTCGCTATGGCTTCAGTATTGCTACACCTTAACCTTACAGCCAATATTTATGAGTCGCTGGCTCGTTCTTCAACAAGCACACAGTCAGAGATTATATATTTTTTCTCCTTCTATAATTTGATAGCTTGCAATTTCATAATGAAATTCTCTTGTTAGAAAATTTTTACCTTTCCCTCACGGTACTTGTTCACTATCGGTTACCTAGTAATATTTAGCCTTACAAGGTGGTCCTTGCAGATTCGCACAAGATAAACATTTCTCGTGTTACTTGGGAAACTAAATATAACAAAAAATTATCATATATGTTTTGACTACGGGACTTTCACCCTCTAGGGTATAATGATTCGTCTAACATTAAAAAATAATTTTTTTTGTTACCTTTTTTAATTTCCCACAACCTCATTTTTATTAAATGATTTAGGCTATTTCCCGGTTCGCTCACCACTACTAAGGGAATTGACATTTTTTGTCTATTTTCCTCTGGATACTAAGATGTTTCAGTTCACCAGGTTATCTCTAACTTGAAATAAAACAAGTAGTTATAAAGATTAATCTATTCGGGAATCTACGATTATTTTCATCGTAGCATTTCGTTATTAATAACGCCCTTCTTCGTCTCTAGGTACCAAGGTATTCATCACAAGCTTTTTTTTAGTTCTGTTTTTTATTATTTAAAAATTTTCCTTTTATGAGGTAGTCCAGCCACACCTTCTGGTACAGCTACCTTGTTACGACTTCACTCTAGTTACCAGCCTCACCTTTATCATTATATTAAAATGAGTTAGGGCATGACCAATTTCCTGAGTGTGACGGGCGGTGTGTACAAGGTCCGGTGACTTATTCACCGCTGTATTGCTGACCAGCGATTACTAGCGATTCCGACTTCATGCGGGCGAGTTGCAGCCCGCAATCCGAACTGAGACTGGGTTTTATGTTTTGCTATATCTTTACAGAATTGCAACATTTTGTCCCAGCCATTGTAGCACGCGTGTAGCCCAGAGTATAAAGGGCATGATGACTTGACGTCTTCCCCACCTTCCTCTAATTTAGTATTTATCATTAGCTGTTTGTTTAGAGTACCATAAATTGGTAACTAAACATGGGAGTTGCGCCCGTTATGGGAGTTAACCCTACGCTTGACAGCACGGGCTGACGACAGCCATGCACCACCTGTGTCTACGTATTTATTTATTAAATAAATACGTATCTTACTTTTTCAGAAAGATTACGACATACAATCCCTGGTAAGGTTCTTCGCTTTGCATCGAATTAAACCACATGCTCCACCGCTTGTGCGAACCCCCGCCAATTCCTTTGAGTTTCATTCTTGCGAACGTACTTCCCAGGCGGGATACTTATTGCGTTAGCTTTAAGCTTAGCTATCTTTTCATATAGTAATGCTAAGTATCCATTGTTTACAGCTAGGACTATTGGGGTGTCTAATCCCTCTCGCTACCCTAGCTTTCGTTTATCAGTGTCAATTTTGAATCAACAAGGTGCTTTCGCCCTTGGTGTTCTTTCCAATCTCAACGCATTTAACCGCTTCATTAGAAATTCCCCTTGCTTTATTCAAACTCTAGCTTAATAGTTTCAATCGCCTAATCAGAGTTAAGCTCTGAGATTTAACGATAGACTTATAAAGCCACCTTAAAACACTTTACGCCCAATAATTCCGGATAATGCTCGCATCCTCTGTATCACCGCGGCTGCTGGCACAGAGTTAGCCGATGCTTATTCTTGAGATACTGTCATTTTCCTTATTTTCTCACAAAAGAAGTTTACAACCTATCGGCCTTCTGCCTTCACGCAACATTGCCCCGTCAGGCTTTCGCCCATTGCGGAAAATTCCCCACTGCTGCCACCCGTAGGAGTCTGGACCTTATCTCAGTTCCAGTGTGATTGATCATCCTCTCAGACCAATTACTGATCATTGTCTTGTTAAGCTGTTACCTTACCAACTAACTAATCAGACATAAGCCTTACCTTTAGTGGATTTTAATCCTTTTACTTTTCAGCTTATAGGACATTAGCAAATGTTTCCATTTGTTATTTCCTTCTTAAAAGGATAAGTTCTTATGTAATTACGCACCCGTTCGCTACTAGAAATAGTTGTTCTATTTCTCGTTCAACTTGCATGTGTCAAGCATGTTGCCAGCATTCATCCTGAGCCAGGATCATACTCTCTTATCAAAACATATTTTGGTGTACTTATAGCTTCCATTAGATCTATTAGAGGTAAAATAAATAAAATAATATATAAATAAAATAAGCATAAAAGATTATTAAATAAAAAAATATTAAGATAAGCTAAATTTAACTCATATTCATATTAAATTATGGGGAGCCATATGAAATTAAAATTTCATGTATGTAGCTCTGTAAAGTGACAAATTTGTTAACTTAACACAGTTAGACCTAAAAAACCTAATTCAGCTCTTAGAAAAGTTGCTAGAGTGGAATTAACTTCTGGTCCAATTGTTATTGCATCTATACCAGGAATAGGACATGATTTAAAAACACATTCTCATGTATTAGTTAGAGGAGGTCGCGTTAAAGATTTACCCGGAGTTAAATATCGTATTATTCGTGGAAATCGTGATGCTGATGGAGTAGAAGATCGTTTAAAAGGACGCTCAAAATATGGTGTTAAAAAACCAATAAAGCAAAAAAATATATGATTTTAATTTTGTTTTAAATTTAATTTTAAATAAATAATTATTAAAAATAAATGAAAAGGAGTTACTAATAAACTAATAAATATGCTAGACCATAGACAATCTAAATTTGATCCTAATAAAACTAAACCTAATAAATCTAAATTAAATTATATATCAGATAAAACTAATAAATTAAAACCTGATGATACAGGTTATAAACCAAGTCCTAAAAAAGATACAGGTTATAAACCAAGTCATAAAAAAGATACAGGTTATAAACCAAGTCCTAAAAAAGATACGGGATATAAACTAAGTCCTAAAAAAGATACGGGATATAAACTAAGTCCTAAAAAAGATACAGGCTATAAACTAAGTCCTAAAAAAGATACAGGCTATAAACCAGGTTATAAAAAAGATACAGGATATAAACCAGGTTATAAAAAAGATACAGGATATAAACCAGGTTATAAAATAAAAAATAAATTTAAAACTGACACGAGTTACAAAAAAGAAAGCAAATTTAAACCTTATACGGGTTTAGGTTATAAAATAAATTGTAACGAAAAACCTAAATTAGAATTAGAAACTAATTCTAAATATCAGCCTGATCCTATTTTTAGAAATAGAATTATTAATTTGTTAATTAATAAAAATATTAAAAATGGTAAAAAATCATTGTCTTATAAAATTATTTGTAAGACTCTCAATTTTATAAAATATAAAACACAATCTGATCCTTTAATAATTATACGAAAAGCACTTAAAAAATTGACTCCATCACTTATATTAAAACCAAAAAAATCAAAAAGTAGAAAAACTAAAGGAAAAAATATACGTAAAGTTAGTATCCCAGTTGAACCATCATTTCGTTTATTAGCACGAAGATTAGCTATACATTGGTTAGTATCATCAGCTAAAGAACGTTCTAATAGAACTTTTATTGAAAAATTAAGTTCAGAATTATTGGAAGTTGTTATGGATAAAGGAAATGCTATACAAAAAAAAGATGAATATATGAAAATAGCTGAAGAAAATAAAAGTTATGTTTTTAGTAAAAAAAATTTATCTTAAATTTTTTTTAATGATAAAATCTAAAATTATAGTCTTTATTTCTTCAGGAAAAATCCATCCTTTTTCAGATAATACTAGCATTATTTTTTCAAATATATATTTATTTTCATCTATTAATGAATATAAATAACAAACAACTTCATTTAAAAATGAATAGTAATAATACTCATTATAAATGTTATTTTTATAAATATCTATTTTTCTTAAATCTTCAAAGGAATATTTTAACAAATCTGTCATTATATAATTTTCTTTGTTAATGTTAAAACTATATATATAACTCCAATTATGACTTATACATGAAGGTGAAATAAGTTTTTTTTTGTATAATGTTAATGATTTGTCTTCAAATAATTCTTTTTTTGATTCTTTTTCAAATATAAAATTAAACCAATCTTTTGGTGCATAATTTATAAGTGTATCTAAATCATAATTATTTGAATCAAAATTATTTAATAAAATAGTTTTTTCTATTTTTAACAAAGCATAAAATAAATTAAAATCACTAATATTTGAAGTTGATTTACCTGTCAATATTAAATTATATTTTTCTAACGAATACCACATTTTATTAATAATAAATCCAGCATAACATTTGAAAATATAAAAACACAAGTTAATTTTGTTAATATTTGTACAAAGACTAAAATAATGTCTATAAAGATAATCTTTAGTTAAAAAATTTGTATAAATTGAAATGGGATCATTTAAAGGTGAATAATTAAGTATAATTTGAATAAATGCTTGACCAATTTGATATAATGTAAAATTTAATGGAGTTTTTGGTATATTTACATAAGTATGAAATTGTTTATGTCGACTAAATTGAATTATATTATCATTTATAATGTTGTTATTTTTGTTTATAATACTTAATAATATTGTTTCATTTGAAAGTGTAAACAGGTCTCGTATTCCTTTACTATTTGTTAAATTATTATTTATTGTTATAATATTTTCTAAATAAAAACCCTTTGATTTCAATAAGGTAAAAAGATATTTTCTTTTATCTAATATATTAGTTGGTTTTCGTAATAATAAACATTTATTTAAACAATTAGGTCTTATAAAAATAGGATCAATTTTTTTTAAATTAAAAGTAGATGCAATAAAAATAGTTTCTTTTTGATAAGAAATGATATTTGCTAATCTTAGTAATGCAAAATAATTAAATACATTTGTTTCATATAAATCTAAATTCATATTATATTCATGAATATTAGGAATCCAAACAATACAAGGGGATACTGCATTTATTAATTCTAATTGAAAAAATAAATTAAATGTATTATCATTAATATTATTTAATATTAAATTATCTAACATATTATCTCCATAAACAAATTTTTTAAAAACTTTGTTTTTTTCATCAATACAACTTATTGTATTCTTTTTTATTTTTCTTTTTTTGAAAGATTCAAAATTTGGAAAGGGAGTGTCCAAATTTTGAATCATATCTTCATAAGAAGTAGTCAATGTTACAAATGGAATATAAGTATTTTTAATTATATTATTTTTTATTAATAAAAAGTCTTCGTTTTCATTATCTATAACTAATATATTATGTTTATAAATTAATGATAATGAAAAAGGAAGAAATTTATGTTTATTATTATGTGAGTATAAATTTATATAATTATTAGCTAAAAATATTGGTCTTTCTTCTAACTTCATATTATAATCATAATAATATTTTTTATTAATTAAATTATGTAAATATTTATAACCAGGTTGTTCATTTTTTTTTAAAAATAAATTGTTTAGGTCTAGATTATTTATTTTTTTATGTTTATTAATTGTAATAAACTGAAAAATAAATTTTTTTTCTTTATAGTTAATGAAAAAACTATTAGTAATCCAATATTCGATATTATTATATAAGTAACCTTTTTCTATTTTTATTTTTTTTTCATTAAATAAATAAAAATATAGATACTTACTTTTATAACTAAAAAATGTTGCATATTTATAAAAATTTATTTGAGTCATCAAATTTTTAATTAGACTAATCAAGTTAAAACTAATAGATGAAAATAATATCATAAATTCTTTTTTAATATGTATTATATTACGATATCTAAATATATTATGATATTCCAATAAAGATTTTATGAAAGATATAAATGTTTTAATTATATCAATTAGTATATTGTTATAACGTTGAAAGAAATTTTCTTTAGTATGAGCATACAGTATATATGTTTCTATAATATATGATGGTAAAATCAAATAATTCAATATTTTTGTTTGTTGATATAATTTATTTAAATCATAAATAATTTTAAATATATATTTAAATAAACTAAGTATAATAAAAACAATAAGAGTATATATTAATATTTCTACTTGTCTTGGTAATAAACTATACTTTTTTTGTATCCCTATTTTTTCTAGTGATATTATTGAAAATTGTTTTGATGTTATTAATGTATTCTTAATAAATTTTTTAATTAAAGTTATTTTTTCAGTCAATTTAATTTGTGAAAAAAATATAATATTTTTTTTTTCTTGATTATAAATCCATATATATAGTTTATGTAAATTTTGACATAATGATATATAATATTTATAATATTTTTTGTAAATTATTTGGTAAAAAAATAATATAATAATATATAATTTTTTTTTATTTATATTAATATAATTTATAATTATATTATTGGTTAAATTATATAAATTATATAAATCTTGTTTTAAAAAATTATGGTTATTTCGATTAAAATAAAAAAATAGTATTTTATTTTTTATAATTTCTTTATTTTTTATGATTTCTTTTTCTAAATCTAAATAACTAATATCTTTTTTGTTTTGATTTAATTTTTCAATTATTTTATTTTTTATGTTATTATTTACAATATGTTCATGTATATGTAAAGAATACATATATTGTATTTTTTGTTCTAAATATTCAGTATTTTTTAAAGAATTATCGTATATATTTTTTAAGTATTTAGTGTATAAAGGATCAATATAATCATATAAAAATATATTTTTATATGCTATGTATTCATAATTATATCTATAATTTGCTTTTTCAAGTTGTAAATATATACTATTTTCAAAATCTATATTAAAAATGTATTTTTGTTGAATTTTTGATAATTCTATTCTTTTGTATTTTTTACATGAATTTAATTTAAATTTATAAGTATTATTAATTAAATAATTTTTTACTAAATTTTTTAAATTATTTATATATTTTTTTTTAAAATATTTATTATTAAAATTTATAAATGTTTCAATAAAATATTTGTAATTATTATTATTAATTTTAAAATTTATCAAATATTTATTATAATTGGATATTTTTACAAAATTACTATTTTGTACAATAAAATAATGAACCAAAGTTATATCATTATAATTATATTTTAAATTATATGAAGTATATTCTAATGGTGATAATACAATAATTTTTTTTTCTTTAATATTTGTGAATCTTTTTGATTGTAAATATTTGATATTAACTAAATTAATTTTAGAAACTGATGTGTAATTTTTATCTTTATAAACTAGTTCATCTTTATTAATTATATATGAATATAAATAAATTATATATGAATATAATTTATTAGTTATAATAGTTATAAAAAAAGTTATATATGAAGTTATATATGAATATAATTTATTTATTAGTATAGATATTAAATTTATAATTCGATAAAAGTTTGATTTAAAAATCAAATTGTATTCAAAAAAATTATTATTTAAAAATAATAGGTTGCTATATGAATAAAAATAAAAAAGAAAAGTCCCATACGCATACAAATTAGTAATACATTGTTTATAAATATCAATATATTTTTTATTGTTTTTTTTATTTTCATATAAATTACATTCCTCTTTTTTTATTGCATTTTTATATAATTTTTCTAATTCATATAAATTAGTTTTGTAATTATATATTTTTGATATCATATAATTTCTAATATCTTCGATAAGATTTATTTTTATTAATGAAATATTAATATTAGGGGTTGAAATATTTTTATTTTCAACTAAATTAATATTGTTAATTGTATAATTAATTATATAATTAAATTTATCTTTATTATTATTTGTTTCAAAAAATATAAATGACAATGAAGAAAAATTATCTTTTTTACTAGTTTTTCTTATTAGTTTTTTAACTTTTTTTACGACTTTTTTAAAAAAAAGACCATATCTAAATATGATAATAGATTTACCATTACTAATGGGTACTGAAACATATACATTGAATTCAGAAAAATCTAACTTAAGTGGAAAGTCCTTAAAACCCCAGTTTATACCAACAAATAAACCTAAATCTATTTCTTGTCTCATAGTTTCATCTTGTTTATATTGATATGGACGAGCTATCTCATCTCTAAATTCACAAATTTTTTTTTTAAGTTTAAATTTTAAAGGTAAATTTTCTTTATTACAATTACGAAGATGATCATAAATAGTTTTTTCTCCTATAGCAGAAATATATTTTCTATTTTCTATTTTTTTTTTTAATACTCCTGTTGAATTAGATAATGCAAAAAGTAAGTTTAAAGTTATAGTATCTATATTATCTAATAATTTAATTTCTTTCTTATTTTTATATATTTCTGAAATTAAATTATAAGTAGTACTATCTAGTTTAGAAATAACATTATTTAATTCAAACTGTTTTGTTAATGGACTAAGTGATTTTTTAATATAAATTATAGGCTTTACAAGATCTCTTCTATATGTGCATATAAATAAAATTATATACATTACTAAAATAATAAAAATCTTTTTTAATTGATCAAGTAATTTTACCATGTGTAAAAAAATAGTTATAATTTTTTTTTTAATATATAATTCTCTTAAAATTTCTCTAATTTCAAATATTAGTAATTTAATTGTTGTTTTTCTAATTTTCATAAATTTTTTATCCTCTTATTAATTTATTAATCATATATATTTATATATGTTATGTGTTTTTTAATATAAAATATTATATTAAAATATAAAATAAAATTTATATAAAATAAAATTATTGCATCCATGGCTGATTGGTATAAGCACCCAACTCATAATTGGATTTAAGTAGGTTCGATTCCTACTGGATGCATCATTCCTACTGGAATGCACTAATTTTAATTAAGTATATAAATTATTTTAATAAAAAAAAGCATATAAATTATATAATTATTAAATTATATATTTATTAAATTATTAAAAGCATATAATTTATATATATATATAAATTATTTATAATATAATAATTTATAAATTATTATAATTAAATAATTATAATAATTATATAATTATATTATAAATAATTTATAAATAAATTCTAAGTAAAAATAAGTAAAAATTAATATTAATAAAATAACAATAACAATGAAAATAAATAATTTATTTAATCAAATACGAAAAAAATTAATTTATGGATATAATTTCAAAAAAGGTAGAAATACAAGAGGTGTGATTACAATACGTCATAGAGGAGGAGGTCATAAACACTTATATAGAAAAATTAGTTTCAACTATATTAAAACAGAAACAATTGGTAAAATTTTAACAATTGAACATGATCCTAACAGAAATGCAAATATATGTTTAGTTTATTTAAAAAATAATCAAAAATACAAATATATTTTACATCCACTTGGGATAAAAATAGGAGATATAATTAGCTT